TTGATTCACGATCCTTGCAGCTGAATTAATCCCCCATGTGTTGGGACCTGAACCGCGGTGGTGCTCTTCTACAGCTTCTTCTACATAGGTTCCTCCACTTCTGGAATTGAAAAAGGAAACCTTTCCAAACCCAAACAAGATCAAAAGAACTGATCGCTTTCTACAATAACAAAATAGTTATATACTAGCCATCTTTTCTTTCTATGAGAATGCTGTAGGACTCCAGGAATTTTGGAAGCTGAACATGCTCAAAAGATGCCTAAAGCATTTCGCTTTGATCATTCGACTGTCCGCCGAGTGAAAGGGCTCCTCGCTAAAGAAAACCAAAGTTCCACTCCAACCAAGGAAAGAGATAGATCACATCTTGGCCAAATGCCAATCCTCCTAGTTTGAAAGAGAAAAAGAGTGGAGTTTCGAGAACGAGAATCATAGATTTTCTCATTTCTTTCTATTAGTAAGAAGACACTAAGACGCACCCACTACACACCACACACTCAGACGACTAGCGTGGTCCTTCCCCCATCGAAGAGCCACGTATCCAGGGTTGACCACATCATCACTCTTTTCTCAAGGTGTGGCCACGGTCTCAATTGGGTCAGTGTTCAGTGTGAAGTATGTCCAAGCTTGACAATAGCAGTGGAGATTTTGAGTCCCTCGGAACGCAACTCCCTTTTGAGGTGGAAGACAAAACAGACGGATTCCACTTCATAGGTACCGTTCACGTCACGCGAAGGCTCGCTCAGAACACGTACCAAGCTTATTAGAAAGGAAGAAAGAGGAGTGCTCCACTCCGAAAGAGAAGGAACGGAAAGGGCAGGCGGCATCTCTCCGTCGTCTTCACGGAATTTGGAATCTGAATGACCGAAAAAAGAGAGCCGAACTCTCTTTGTTTCGGGATCGGAAAGGTCGGCCAATCAGGATCAAAGATGACTGCCTAGTGGCGACGAGCCCACTCACTAGGAGGACCCGCCTTTCAGAAAAGATAGACACAAGGAACGAAAAAAAGAACTGAAACGGTATCCTCGTACGGACTTGACAGCTTCAGCGTACAAGGACCCGGGCTGAGACCAGAACATAGAGCGCATCACCATAAGTCTCAGGAGGGGTCATCCCCGTGGTAGGAAAGACATCCTAGTTCCTTACCGCAAATTACCGGCTAGACTCCTTACCCCTTACCCCAACCAATACCATGAAAGCCCTACCTTACCATACACAACTACATAATCTCAAATCCCCCCAGAATCCAAGAAAAAATAGCGGTCAGTGCAAGCCCGAATGAAAAAACGAACTATTAGAAGCGGGTTACCTATCCTTTTTTAAGTCACCTGGCATACGCCCCAGCCCTGATCCGAAAAGGACAACCAAAATTCCAGGAGGCAGGCGCCCTGTCTGTTCTAGCTGCTGAGCCGAGAATCCGTTTTTTGATCTGGACGGAGAGAGGAATCATTCCAATAGCTGCCTTGATTTTGAACTAGTTCTTTCGTACAGTTCTGATACAGAACTAACTCACTAGTATGGATGGGCCCTATCAGAATGGTATCCTCGAGTGCCTCTGAGGGGCTTCTAGTCCTTCCTTCTTGACTCCTTTCGCAACGACGAAGTCAATTCCATGGATTCTTTGGCCCCGGGCCTCGCCGGTGAACTCGAGGGAGCTGCTAGCTTCAGTTCTTTACTCAACCTCAATGGGAGTGGTTCAAGCCAAGCCCCCCGGAAATAGAAAGAAGCTCCGGCTTAGGCCCCAGCTTCTGGCTCTCTTGATCAGGCCGTCGTATTTTGGGGAGGCGACTCCCGAAGCAGGGAGCCACTCCTAGACCAGCAGAATTAGATGAACGCGCTAAAAGTACTATTCCCTTTATGACCTAAAACAAGCCCTACCAAACTCTTTCAAAAAATGAAAGCTGCTTGCCCGGATGATCGCCGCTCCACTACTGCTTACTCTGTTTTCCTTAGCACCAATCTTCTCTCTTGGGGCACAAAGAAAGAAGCGACTGTGTCCAGGTCTAGCGCCGAGGCCGAAGATAAAGGCTATTTTCCGCATCTGAACTCCTATGACTTTCCTACGTGCTTTGCGATCTGGGTCTTCCTTTCTCTCTCCCTTCACTTCTATACTGTGACAATCTCAGTGTCACCCTTGACTCCATAGGGCTGTTCACCCGGTCTTCCATGCCTGAACGAAAGATGTCGAATTTGATTATCACTTCGTTCGGGAGAAAGTTGCTCGTGGCGATCTTAAGGTCCTTTACGTGCGGACAGAAAATCAATCAGACGGCGGATGTGTTCACTAAAGGCCTCTCTTCCTCTCGCTTCTTCCAGCTGCGTGACAACTGCTTACTCCACCATGGAGATGAGCAGAGGGGAGTGGCCTTATAGAAGTCAGGGGCAAGTTCTGGGCAAATGCTCAACTAAAGTCTTGGTGAATCGCTTGATCCAACTCATGTTTACCACAGCTCTATCAAGACGGGCCCAAATACAGTTATTCCCAGATTGGTTATTACACCACGTGTATTTGCTGCCTTTATATCAAAATGAATGAATCATCTCCTGAAATTCCAGCATCGCATTATTTTCAGGGGGCCGACCTCCAAGCTTTTCATGAGTTTCAGCGAGAATATGAAAGTCTCCTCCCATAAACCAAGCATCTCTTCTTTCTGGTATTAGGGTAGGGAGGCCCATCTTTCTGCCAATCTGCTGCATCCTCGAATGTTCTATCATAGGTTCAAGAATGGCTGCTATGCAAACTCTTTTTTATAATATTAGTCAGTCTTCTACGAGATTCAGATCTTGCTATACCCCGAATATTCAAGATAAGAGCTTTCATCATGAAGTTACTGAAAGTGGGGATGAGCTACATCTTGCCGTACTTTTGTCGATTAAGATCTAGTAAGAGGTCCACCCTTGACTTTAGAGTTCTCAACTTTTTCAGCTTGAGCATGAATCTCATGATTCTGATTTTCCTCAACCGGAATGAGGATGCCCCTCTTACTAGAAAGGGACAAGCAAGCTGCTTCAGCCCTTTCGATTATTAGTCGGGGCTCGCTCAAAATATGTTCCTTATCTGATAACAAAGCAGATTGGTCGAGCCCTTTAAGTAAGCAATTTCTTACCTTCCATGATGAAGGAAGTCAGATCAAAATCAGAAGAAGCTTTTCGTCTCCTTGATAGCTGGAAGTTCTCAAATTTTCTGACCCAAAAGAACAATATCTATCGCTGCTGATATTCAAGATATTCATTAGAAATTATATGAATTCTAGAAGGTCAACTTCTTGTATGGGCATTTCCTATCATTATCTCACCCGATAACGCTGTCAAATCAATGCCCATGAACGGTGTCGAAGTGGCGATATAAGCATGAAAAAGGGCCAATGCTATTTTCTTTTCATTTGACGCAGACCCTGCTATCGCTACTTTGTTGATGATGACCGAGCCAAGGACCTTACCCGAGATAGAAAAGAAACCCGGGCTGTGTTCGGTTAACGACGAGAGGGGAGTGATACTAAGTTCTTTCTGAAGCATGCACGGATACGGATTCAAAAGGAATCGCATCTCTATCTATATGAGAATAGGGTATACCTGAGATCGAGGATTGATCCGAGAGAATTAGACTAGCTTATCTGAGTTGAATGAAGCAGGAATAGTTCCTTTAGGTGTTCTCCTGTATAGTGAGTCTAGTGCTTCGCTTGATGGAAGCACTAAGGGAACGTCTTTCAATGTCTTAGTTCTTCCCTGCTTTAGTAGAGCCAGTTAGCGTAGCAGCACTCCTAGCTGTCGGTAAGGAGAGGTAAGTTATTAGCAAGGCTATCCCTTTGCATTCGAATAAGCTCTTTCATCCGCCAAATCATATGAATCCAAATTCTCAGCATCCAACAGAGGCTAAAGCCTCATCCGTACCTGTAGAAGAGTCACCATTTGCCGAATCTAAAGATAGAGACGAAACCTACGAAGACCCTGAATCTGCGGATCCAGGGAAATGGGTGGGTTTTAGTGGGCACCGGCTATGTATGATACCGATTATGGGCGGTTCAGGGTGGGGTCATAAGGTCCGCAAAAGATCAAATAGGGTAACATATTCTATTTCACCGGTATAGCCATTTCTGCCTTTTATGACATGGCCAGGACTTCCTATGGTCAAAATAACAGGGGCATCGACCACCTTCAAATGCATTTCGCAAAAAGAGCAACTTGTAACATTTCCAGGTCTTTCTGCTCCTTCAAATTCAAGTGATATTGGTGCTCGCTCCGGTGCTTATAGCTTCGTGGATCTCAATCACCATTTCGAGATGGAAGATATGCTCTTGCTTTGCCCCTTGCCCCTGCTTCGGGTGGGTCTATATGCTTCAGCTTAAGATCATCTCTCCATCGTAGCCAGTAAGGAAGACTTTTTCTACCGATAGCATCTGCCTCTCTTTTCTATTATATTAGTTAAGGGATTGAGCTCAATCAACTGGTCTAGGATTTCTTGAGTTTGAGTAGGCGGGTGGACCTTCAGGTTATTACAGCTTGACACCCTTACTTTAATTAAATAGGGGGCCTTGCCGCAAGATAGGCCATAGGAGGAAATGAGCGACCGATTTTTGAGTCCAATGATATGGGAGTGGATTTCTAGAATGAAAACATCAATCATCTTTCTTTGGCCCGGAAGCTTTGTCGTGGTGGCTTCCCGTGTAGGGGGAAAGGTGGTCCATATTAATATTAATGGCTCCTCCATCTCCTTTCCTTGCGTTATAGAGTTGATCTAGAAGATAAAGGCTAGAGGAACTCCCTTCGAATCTCTAATGTACCCGCATCTATGATAGGTTTTTGGTGGGCTTATCCTCATCTTCACTCTATCCGTGGGCACTTAGGCTAGCGAGTTGAACCGGATCATCGGATGCACACCTGAACCTCGTCTGCCTCGTAAAGGGAACCCGGACACCTCCCTTGCACAGTATCTGGTGGAATTCAGGACGAGGAAAGTGGAGTGGGGGGAAAAGTCTCGTAATCTTTTGAGTATCGAGATGGCCGGTAACCTCGCGTCAGAGGGTCCCATGTGGTTTAGAATGAGTATCCACATAGCCGGAATTGACTACGGGGACTTCATTCTACAAGGAATAGTCCGAGAACCGACGCGCGGGCGAAGAGGAAAAGGTAGCTCCACCCTTTTTCTCAAGTCAAGCACTAAATAGGGCTCAAATAGAATAGGAAAGGCCGGCAAGGGAAGGGAGAAAAGTCCTAATTTGCATATAGAAGGAACTCCCTGAGCAAGAATCAGTCTCTCTAAGCGGAGTAAGGCTACGCACCGTCGAACTCTGAAAGCACTCTGAGGAATGAATTCTTCTCAAAAGAGAGATTCTTTTGCCTTGCAAAGCACTAGCGTGACTAGTGAACGAGGAAGGGCTTTACAACTCTCTCTAAATCGGCATCAAAGAGAAGATTCTCTCTATTCATCTATTCTATCTTTATCTTCTATTACCGCCCCGTGGCTCCCTTCCGATGAAGCGGCATAGTCTTCCTCAAGCCAAGCTAGGAGAAGAGGCGCTTCCTACACCTGAGACCTGACGAGTGCAGCTAGAGTAGCGTAGCAATGACTTTTGAGGCCTGACGAGGAGTAGATGTTATTAGCTTTATCGGCGAAGTTCAGTATCCGTATGTTAGCCAGGAGCTCCGCCTTTCCCGCTTTGGTACTTCATCCCGTCGGTACATTGCTACATTTTACCGAAAGCCTATCTGACAGCGGATATCCTACATATCAAAAGTGTTCAAAGCGGATCTGCGACACTCTTCTTATAGTTTGCAGGGTCTCCTGCTTAGTCTATTGGTAGTCATCTTTCATCTGCAGAGCGTATTCGAGAACATCTGGGCATGGTATCTATCTTTTTTATTAAAATGTGAAGTGGGGAGCCCGATTTCTTATCTATTCACATTCTTGGGCTTCTCTCCATATCGACATCTTCCTCCTAGCTGGAGGAATGAATAGAAGATTAACGAGCCTTCTTTGCACTCACTCTCTTTCAAGACGGTTAAAGCAAGAAAGGCTTTCATACAGAAAGCTACTCGTCTTCTTCCAGAAAGAACAATATCTATCGCTGCTGATATTCAAGAGATTCATTGCTGATCTGCTTACCTGCAATGCTTTGGGCCCAGTCTTATCTATGCATGCATTTAAGAGAGAGAACTGCAAGAAAGATCTTTTCATTTCTATAAACAGAATAGGATTTCTTCGAAAAGATATCTGCCAATGTCTCTTCTTTTGGAACGATATCAGAATGATTGTTCTCAGAGATATGGCAATGAGACTGCTGTAAAGGAGGATGACTCGCATTGATATCATCATGAGTGGATTGATTCATCAATGTATTGAGAGCAGATGGAGCAGAATCATGAACGATCAAATCAGTGCTCGAAATCTCAAGACAATTGGCTATCCCGTGCATTTTCTACTTCATTGATTTCCGTTGGGGAGTGATCCAAAGTTGGGTGGGTAGACGTCTCTTTATCTGAGGGCTGAATAATGATCTGGTTGTTCTGATGATTATCAATAGCTTTCGTGAGAATCTGAGGCCTTGACTTTGGCCTTACTCATTTAGGGCTTGCCCTATTGTGTAAGGGTCTTTGTGAAAGGCTTTCTGAACCCTTTTTAGGTTTTTTTTCTTTTTTCCATAGGTTGAAGAAGATGTCTGCAACTTTCATTGTCGTGGCCTCGAAGCATGCAGTAGGAACAAAACTTAGGAACTCTCTCGTAGATGATTTTCTGCCATTTTCCTCCTGCACCCATTCCTAACCAGATCCGATTTGGCCTAGGCTTTAAGAGATCTATCTCCACGCAGACGCGAGCGTTATATTTGCACAGTGGTCTGGCCACACCAACCCTCTCGTTGGGCCATCAAATCTCAGAACCCTACCTATCACCCCTGCAATAGATTGTTGGTAGTCTGGATTGAAGAAATTAAGGGGAAGGTTTGGGAGAGAGATCAAAAGCGGTGCAATAGAAGATTCAAACCGCGGATCAAACCAAGGAGACCAAAGAAACTTGAAATAAGAAGCCTTAATGACGAGAGATTCCCGGGTCCAAGCTTGAATGAAATCTTCTTGTGATGAAAACCTCATAATAACATGTCTTGGATCGAATAATCCAATATGAACTTCGCTGTTCATTATCCAGTGAGTGCAAACATGAGGTCTAATCTCATCTACAGAGGGACGGCCTGAGGATCACTTTGCTATCAAAGAAAGGCGTAATGGATCTACTGATCTGTGAATCTCATCATAAGTGAAGCACACACCAGGCTCCCCTTGATGAGAGATCGGGCTTTTTAAAGGAAGGGGCTATGTTGTAAAGGTGGCGGACGAGAGCTTTTTTTCCACCATAGCTGCGTAAGACTTAGAAGAAAAAGGATCTGGTGGTCGGGATGAGGATCCTCCATTAAAGAAAGATTTGGCAGCAGAAAAGGAGGCGTCGGCTCGGCCATGATTGGCCGGAAAAACCCGCCGCATCAGGAGAAGAAAGTTGGAGGAGCATTCTACCCATAAAAGCCAGTCCGGCCCCCTTCTTTGTACGAATGATTGATTGAACGATGAACCCGGACGACTGGGAGAGAGGCGCATCTGTCTGAATGATGAACGAGTAGCAGGCACTCCGTGCTTCATTTCGTCGAATTTGAAATCTCTCTATCAAGATAGAATGAGTCAATGCGCATTCCCTGGTAAGATGTTTGTACATATTCTCTTTCCATCGGCCGGACGTTTTTTGTCTCGCCCTATATACATAAGGGAATCGAGGAAGACTGGCGCCTACTAAACTCAAAAAAGAAGGGGGACACGGAGGAAAAGCAAATCTCGCTAGAGGGGGTTTTTCTCCCATAAAGTGAAATTGAAGGCTACGTCGCCTGTCTCTGGTTGTCGAGTTGGGAATGGGTCCGGGTTCTCCATCCCAGTGAGAAAGAAGCACTGCTTGCTACTTTTAATCAGAAAAGGAAGAAAGATTTCACTATTCCCGTGCTTTTTGTGTCTTAGCCAGGCGAAAGTCTCACTCGGCCGGCAAATATGCACTTTCTACCCAAGGGAGGAGGCTCTCTCAAACTCCATGTTCTCAGCTGGCCCGCCCTAGCAGTCTCGTAACCCCCCTCATCTGGTCCAAGAACCCCGCCTTCTCCTCGTTAGGAAAAGTGAAAGGAAATAACAAGCCCTAAACTAAATACCAACTAGCAGCTTATCAACCACCGAACACAGACTCATGTTGGCGATGCCATGGTCAAGTAAGAGGACGACCCATTCACCTCAAAAGAGAAATCTCGCCTCTCAAGTAAGCCAAACGATTGACGTCAAAGAAAAGGACCACCCACCCATCAAAGAGCGAGGTCTTTCAGCCAAATACTTCACAAAAAGAGTGGAAGGCGAAAGTTAGAGGAGCGAAGCAGCTCGACTGAAAGGAGAGGAGATTTTCTGTACTGTATAAGTGGCTCGGAAGAAGAATCACGCCTCCAGTCGATTCTACTTCATCTTTGATTAGAAAAGTGGGAAGGCCTGTCTTTCTTCAGGCCCAGGTCAAGGAGCTCTCTCAAACAGGGAACTCAAAAAAAGCCAGAAACCTATTCCCTTTATGACTTAAAACAAGCTGACCTCCACATTTTGATTCCTATTAAGGGCAAGAGTGAGACTTGTCTATTCCTACTAAAGGAAAGAGAAGAGTGACTTAGCTACCAGAGCTGAAAGGCCAGAAGGAATCGTTTACTTACCTATAGGAAAGATCTCTTTACTTACGACTCTTGAACTTGAAGGTGGACGGGAGATAGATAAGGCCTGCAAGGGCACTGTCTAGTTCTCGACTCGATTATCTTGTATGAGCTGAGTGGTAGACCAATCCTACCATAACTAAAGGGGTGAGGAAGAAAAACAAAGATCAACCTACTACCAAAAGGAAAGGTGATACCCCGCTGAAGGCAGAAAGCACCATCCACTTGCTGGAACGAGGCCTTTCTCAACTCTTGGTCTATTGACGCTCTTCCGGCCAAGTCCTTCGTAACTTGACTCCACAGGGCTCTTCAAACTAAGGAACTTGCTTAGTTTGGCCTTTAAAGCTGACCGAAAGACGTTATACCTAACGAACTAGCGTAGCTGTGGGACTCTCGCTAGTATTGACCTCCTGGACTAGTACCGATGGTGGCTCTTCATCCGAGGAGTAATGAACCTGTAAAGGGAGGGCATTCAGTCAAGCATCCAATCAGCAGCTGGACTGGAAAATAGATAGAAGCATTTTTTTTGAGTTCCCATCTTTCCCGATTGGCTCTGCTTTTCTCGAATGAAAGCAGGAAACTCGCCTTAATTAGTAAATAAAGCGAAAACAAACCTGTGGGATAGCAAATCACATCATATATCGGATATCGCATCGGAAAGAGAGATTGATTCTCCCTTCCGGGCAAGTCCTGAGGAACGTCGACTTTATAGTCTTTATCCCCACTGGGTAAGTGGGAATCTGATTCATTGATTTGATTGGTCCTCCCAGGCTTGTACTCGAGGACCATGCCGAACCCCGCCAGAAAGCCTTGCCGCCAGCATCGCTCTCCTTTCAGGTAGCACTGCTTCCATGTGGAGCCGAACAGAAGCGACTGTAGGGAGGAGAGCTAGCCGACCGAAGCGAAGGTTTTTTTTCCATGAGGCTCGCTGTTTTTACCGCTGCCTATGCGGATGACTCATCATCCCCCGGTAAAGCTCTCCTGAGATAGAATGACGAGCTAGAAGTGGTATACTATAAAGAAAGTTTCGTACATGACGTAACCCCTATGCCCATTGGGAGGAGGGGTAGTTAGTTATCTCGGCATCGCGAAAAGCCCAAAAAAGCCGTTGAGCGCGCTTTAGTGTCTTTTCCGAGCTTTTTGGGCTGCTTGCTTGCTAGCTGTCACGGACTTAGCGATCTCAACGCGGTCCGTGCGGAACTTGTGCTGGCCTGCTCGTCCAGCTTTCATGCTGCTAACTCAGCTTTGCCGCTCAAGGCATCAGCAACATTATTCAAGTCTCTCTATTAAACCAGGAAAAACCGTTTAAGCTATCTTCTAGACGGATAGCGACAGAGAACTCGTTAGTCAGTAAAGCCCACGGCAGGTGCTGCTGTTAGTAAAGCAAGTCATTTTTGCTCGATACTCGGTTGATCAAAAGAAATTCCAGAAACCTCAATTTAATAGTCAAGGGAAAACTCTTTACTAGTTGGAGGCTAGCGCGCCCCTACTCTCTAAAGCTTGCAGTAGTGCTTCTAGTATTTCTTGCCTAAAAGGGACCCGCAACCAGTCAATCATGCTATCCTTACCTTCCAACCAACCCCTTCGATTCCGCTTCTGCAGCAGCATATAATCTCGGTCCCTTGATGCCCGCAGCTCAATCTGTTTTGCAGAGTGATGGACGGCGCAAGAATCCGCGGCTTTTTTGTTCTTTCTGCGGTGGGCAGTGCTGCTGCTTCTGCTCTTTCTCGCCCTCCTTGCTCCTCGAGCTTGCACCTGTCTCGCTCATCACTGCTTGCTTGAGATCCAGGTCTGCATCCAGAGAAGAGGCCAACCGGTCCACGCTCCCGATCCCAAGTTGACATGATTGCCACAAGTAAGCGTGATTAGTCTTTCAACCGTTGATTTTGTCAAATGCTCGAGGTGGAAGCCTTTGATTAGTAGGGGAGTAGGCGCCTTACCAAGCGCACGTCCAGATTCGAGGTTTTCACAACCACTTCTCCAAGGCCATTCCATGAGGCCTTTCCGAATGAGAATCACTATCCACGGAAGACCACCTTCTATATCAATCATAGCAATCACCAAGTCAGAACTGGAAAATCAGCCAGATTCAGAGCGCGAATACAGAAAGGATGGAACCCTATTATATAACCGGTAACATCACGCTACCAAGATGAAGGCCTAAACGGAACCAATACGAGCAAGCAGACCAGCGACTAGAGGAGACAACCTGATGCCCGTCCTAACTCAGAAAGGCCCAGACCGCGCTGAGGAAAGAATGGCACTTTACAAATAGGGGGCAATGAGAGCAGAGAGAGAAAGCCCCAGGCAGTGGTGTATAGCACTTCGAAGAAAGAACCTACCATCCAGAACAGAGATCAGCTCCCTCACCAACATCCAAACCCATTGGATTAAAGCCCTAGCGGATCTGGGATGCTGCCCACTTTCTCGTATACTCGAGCTGGGCTATACTCTTTTTCGAACTCGTCCGTAGCGTTCCACACAAGCATTGGTATTGACACAGTGCATATACTAAAACCTCATGCTGATATCTATGGTCATATTCTTGTGTAACTTCTGTCGTCCCGTTCATTGTGGTTCCTCGACCCTGCTAGCCATTTGCTTGCTCGAACTGTACACATTCAAACAAAGAGGGGGCAAGCTAAACAAGCAAGCAAGCCAAGCCATCCAAGTTTATAGAGTCGGAAGTTAGAAAGAACTTGGAGGTTTCCCTGTGAGTCACTTACCACACTTCTGGTGGTAGCCATTGGGCTAAGTCTCCATAAAGAGCCACTCACATATTTATAGTTCGGTGTGAGATCAGCTAAATTAAGCTACGCTCATCATTTATGATCCGCGGCTCGCTCAATTAGAGCACTAACTACTTCAAAGGCCAAAGACGCTTTTAATCGCTCCGCTGGGACGATCTGGTCGAGAGGTTGTCCAGTCATCTCGGTGAGGAATTTCGCTATGCTACCCGCTGACCTTACACTGTGAGTACTGCTGTAGCAAAGCCAACGGGAAGATCAGTCCCAGGGCTCAATGTAGGCTGCCAGCCAAAAGATGGATTGAAGGGGTTGTCAGGGAGCTTCATAGGGAATTGTAGGATCCCTAGCTCGAAATACTGCTGCCAACCAGGATTCGAGGGGAAGATAGTCGCGGGGAAATCAGATTCCATAGTCAAGGCTAAGACTATCGCAAAGTAAACATAGGGTCTGTCTTAGCTCGACATTTTCAAGCCATACTATCTACCAAAATGGATTTTAAACTGACATTCTATCCTATATATCGGAGATCTAAGGTTTGAACTTCCGCTTATGGTAACCAAACTCTTTCCCCGAAAGAAGATCAAAGATGGATTTCGGGCAAGTTCAGCTATAGTTGGGAAAGTGACTCCCCTAAGGCCTAACGCTTACTTAGGTAAGACTTCTTCCTTCTCCCCTTCCTCCACCAGATGCGGATGAAAGAGCTGCTTCTTCTTAAACAGATCCTTCCTAACCGAAAGAATGGAATCCGGTAAGGAATAAATAAGATAAGGGGAAATGTCAAATAACCACTGCTATTTCATCTGCAGCTCTTGCCGTTGAAGGAAGAAGTCTTGCTTTGGCTTGATTGCTTTCACCAGGTCTAGCTAGGCTGGGAGTCGATTAGCCCGAGTTAGGCCGAGAAGTCAGAGTTTGTAATTGAAGTCAGGGCGGAATGGAGAAATAGGTGGCATACGACGGGAAGAAGGCATACGAAATCGCGGTGTGGGCATACTGATACCCTATCCCATACTGATACGATTGGGATTTAGGGGGATGGGAAGACCCGCAGCGGGGGTGAAGAATCAAAAAAGGGCTTTAGCCGGTCCGATGCGGACGATGTGATCGTCCGATAGCTAAATGGATGGTACTTGGCTTGGGCGAACCCGAATCTCTTTAGTTCCATCTCTTCACTCCTCATCTCACTCACTCACTTGAAGACCGACCGAATGTGGACATTAGAAGCGCGTAGTCCTTCACCACTTGACTCCCTCAGCTTACGCTCCGCACCTAAAGCTATGCCCTTAGTCCTAATCTCCTACTACTTTGAGTACAACTAAAGCACCAACAGTGGCAAGAACATCTGCGCAAGGGCTCTCGCTATCTCAGAGGGAGGAAAGAAAAAAGGCTAAAGCCCTAGAATGGGCTTGTGGGTACGATAGTAGGCTATGAAAACACATCTCTCAAATCTATTCGTTACCGAAGCGATCCTCCAAAAGTGCCCATTCCAACAGCTCTATAGCAGCGGTAAAAAGAAGAGGGCAGGAGCTTCCTTACGCTATGCCTTTACAAAAGCACCAAGAGTAGCTACTCCGACAAGAGCAGAAAAGGCATCTGACTAAGAATAAGATAGGGAAGCCGGGATCGGGATCCTCTACTTAATTCCCGGAAGTGAAATCACTCTCCTTTCTTTCTCGTATCTAGCCTTAACGGCCTTGCTCACTCACTTTCTTTTGAGTTCGAAAAGAGCTAATTCGAATCTCGATCTCTTCCAGAGAAAGCAAGACCAACGAGCCCTCGGTCAAGCGAAAGACTTACGACTTTGAATTGAGGATCACTAGAATCCGAAGCTCTTTCAAGTCCTCTGGGCACAAAGGAACTACACACTACACTATTCTTTCTTTCTCTTTAGTTCGAAGTCTTTGATGCTCTTAATAGAGAGCACAGTTCCAGCATCATCCTAATCAGACTATTGCTCGTACCTAAGCTTAAACCCTCGGTTCAACTGGCTTAAGCCCGACTACAGAGCCTATCTATATCTCTACCGGGATATACCACCAAACAAACCTGTGAACCAAAGCGCATTATAACTCCCTTTGGCACAAAAGAAAGTCTGCTATCAAATCAAAAGAGTCTTCTGTCTGGCAGGTTGTGAATTGTAAACTCTCCCTTCCTTCTTGACTCGCCTTCAGTCTTGATGGCTTCAAGCGAAATGGCAGCTGGCTATGTGACTAGAAAGTCAGAGAGGGACGCGTTACTCGACCGTAGGGAGAGGGACGGGAAAGCTTTTAAAGAGCATTCTTCTCCCCCTCGCTAAAGAAATTCCTCGAGAGTTGGATCTTCTGCCACATCTCCTGAGCTTTTTATGTCAGCAAGTTACCCGGTACGAGCTCCGAAATCGATGATTCTTGGCCATTCCTATATTAAGTTAAGCTTTCGCATCGAGAAGGTAAATGTAATCCGAAAAAAGCCTATTATTAAAGGGAAGCAAGCCCAGATGGCACTGAATCGGATGATGAACCTTTCCTCGGCTCATGAGCTTCCTTTCGCCACTTCCTTCCCTCGAGTCAGAAGATATCGTCCTGGCTAACGCCCTTACGACAAGAGAAGAAATGGTACCGCAGTCGTGAGCAAGAACCGATTCATTAACATCTCGCTAAAGCCCTCTCCTCAGCTTACTGAACTGGGTTGGTTAAAGAACTTTCTTTCAAGTCCCTGAGGCACATCGCTTCCATCTCTTTAGGTAGTTTTTAAAGTACAGATAGACGAGAACTCAAGGCGGGGTTCGTTTGAACAGGCATTCATCAACGATGGAACTATAATCCATGAGATATGTAACATAATACTCCCTCTGATTGATTCCGTACTACAGGCGTAGTGTACCTCGCAGGAACCAACTACCAGTGGGAAGGTAACCTGGGCGTGCGGTGATACTAAGGAAGAGGTCCTCAAAAGCAGTTTTGAAGTATGTCAATGCAGGTTTAGCGTAGCCCAGCCTGCACGTGGTCAGGCCCCGTTTAGGGAAGGGTATACGCATATCCAACTACGACCTGCCCGCAAGAGCCTGCAGCGAGGGTTAACTGAGGGCGTGCCCACTGGTTCCATACATAGATGGGGCCTATGCAAGAAATGCGGAGGCGTCAGCCCTATCCCGCCTCGCGAAGCTCTTACTCCGTAAGGGGCCATTACGGAGGTGACAGGGGCTACGAGTCACTCCACCACACCTCTTCGAGGTCAGGAACGTGCCTGAGAAGTAGTCTCTCTGGTCGCTAACTGCTCTTTCCCCTTTTTATGGTGGAAACCGTACTCTACGAATGTGGTTTATACGAAAAGGCTGGCGCTTGGATTTATTTTACATGATAAGCGAACCTTCGCATCTTTTGTTCCAACTTCTTCCTTTGCAGAAATCACTAGATCTTCCTTCTCAGATGCGTGGGTCAGCAAGCCCAAGCCTTTGTTGTAGTTTCAGTCAAAATCTAACTATTCAAATAAGGAATTAAAAACCTTACTCGCGCAGCATCCCGATCGCGGTGAGGTCACTAATGAAATTCCCCAAAAGACGAGATTCA